ATATACACAATACATAACTAGACTTATAATGGTTAGTAACTCCTTCCGCAATGATAAAGTTTATTTATCTATCGAGTTTAGGGTCAAGAAATTTTTGGATATTTATTGGATATTGAATTGATCAAATATCAATTCAATGAATCAAGATCAAACCTACTTGTTTTAGTTGATCCCCTCCAATCACTTTATACATGTACCTACTAATTCGACATAGATCAAAGATATTTAATGTAAGGAAAAAGTTCGCTTTGTCTTCTGTGAACCAAATTTTTCAAAAACAAAATCAATTTTTTAAAATTTCTTGATCCTTCGTCTTCCCAGCTTTATCCCGACTTTTATGAATTTTCTGGCTTAGTTTGAATAGGCATATTTATTTCGTTTTTGAAAAAATTTGGAAATGAATCAATGAATGAAAGTGGAAGAAATGGAGTTTCACCCCTTTTCTGGCGGGGTTTTACATACAAATAAAAATAACTCCCTGAAAGGCTCTTTACTGCTTAGCTTATTATTGTTATTTAGTATTAGTTCTATTTATCTTTATTTTTTCATTTCATATATTGAATCTAATATTCTATATCTAATAGATCTATTATGTATATGTCTATTTCAGTTATATTTATATTCATTTATATTTTTCGATAATTCAAATTTTACTTTTTTTATTATAAATCTATTCGATTCGAATTCAATTTCGATTATTGGATTAGATAATATTTCATATTTATTATATTTTAGTTAGATTTTATATTATTATATATATATTCAAAACTAGATATTTTATTGAATATCTTGAATCAAAGTGATATATTTATTATATATAGTGTATATTATCTAAATTGAAAGAAAAAAGAAGATAAATTCAATTTAAATATTCTTCTCGTTTATTAATATTTTAATGAAAATATTTATTTATATTCTCTATATGGCAGTTCGAAGAAAGAATTCCTAAAAAAATAGGATGGTATGGAATCATGAAAGGTGGAAAGATCCTTTTTATTTCATCATACTATTCCATTATATTGACAATTTCAAAAAACTGTTCATACTATGATCATAGTATGATGGCGGTCGGACACATATGCCCCCATCGTCTAGTGGTTCAGGACATCTCTCTTTCAAGGAGGCAGCGGGGATTCGACTTCCCCTGGGGGTAGGGTACTACAAAAGGAAGCGGATCATGGATTATTGATCGATCTAAAATGAAAATGGAATTGACTCTTCCTGGGTCGATGCCCGAGCGGTTAATGGGGACGGACTGTAAATTCGTTGGCAAGATGTCTACGCTGGTTCAAATCCAGCTCGGCCCAAGAATTCACTCATCTCCCATTCGATGAAGATATTTGTTCTCCAGAAACCGCCGATACGTGGTAATAGTAAGAAACGAGTCCAATTTTTCTATATACCTACCTCGGTTTTTTGCTAAATTTCTTTGTGACGAAAAATGGGGTCATCCTAAAAAACTAATATGATATAGATATATCATATTAGTTTTTTAGTATTGAGTATAAAGTCTAAGGAAAAAAACTTTTTTTCTTTTTCGAATTGATTGAAAGATTTATTATAAAATCAATGGATTTGGTGGACAATTTGGAAAGAATAAAAGAATTACTAGTAATTCTTTGTGTTCTCACTAGAGTCCATACTTATGTGATATATCATTTGCGTCTCTGTTACAACACAATAAAAAATTCTAAATCGAAAAGGAAATAATAAATTTATGGATGTTGTATACCCCCTTTTTCCTTGGGATTGTAGTTCAATTGGTCAGAGCACCGCCCTGTCAAGGCGGAAGCTGCGGGTTCGAGCCCCGTCAGTCCCGACGGACAAAATAAATAGATAAAAAAATCTCTTATTTTTTTTGGAATTAAATTCATTCTTTCTCATAAAACAAATATATAAATTTTCATTACTTCAACTCGACCAATTAATGCGATATATATTCGTATATTAGTCAAATTATTGATAATATCTTAAAAACGCTATTCAGGATTCAAAGAGATACTGGGTATGGTTTTTAAAATTCTCGCGTCTATCTAATGGAATTGAGTACCATATGTTTTGCGGTAGTAGGATCACATACATAAATGAAATTCCTTTCTTGTACACTATCAAATACTTTTCCGATTAAACCTATCTTACCCGATTTTTTTAATCTCAATGACTAAAACCGACCGAATAATTTCAATTTGAACAACTCGATTTCATTCCAATTTAACACTCAACTTTTCATATATGTGTCCTAGTACTAATCCAAGAAAATAGGATATTAATAAAATAAAGATCAAACAAGGATTCTTTTAGCGTTAGCGAGGGAATGAATAATATTTTTTCCTTCGGATTTTTATATGTTACTTTTATTTATTGGTTGTTTTTGGGGTTTGTAACCAATGGAAGTGGAACAAAACATTGGCCAGATGATACGTCATTAGATGATTGTACAAAGAAGAAGGTAGGTTATAGAAAAAAAAGTAAATGAATACATATAAAGAAAAAATTTTGGATTCAGTATGGATAAAAGATCTTCCTATGTTATACTATTCAATTCGCGACGACGGATTTATTTGATAGTTCAGATATTGTTATTCATGATATTGATCCGATTCGATATCATCTAGCTGGAATTCATCCCATTGAATTGACAGGCGAAATTTTTATCATCTCTATGGGATTAAATCCCGAGTTATTCCGAAGTAAAAACGATGAATTATGGAAGTAAATATTCTTGCATTTATTGCTACTGCACTCTTCATTCTAGTTCCTACTGCTTTTTTACTTATCATATACGTAAAAACGGTCAGCCAAAATGATTAATCTGAATGAAACTTTACTTCTGAGTTTTTTCTAAATAATTGAAAAAATAGAAAAAAGGGGGTTAGAATCAGCAGTATTTTATGAGATCGGATAATATGGTATAAAGAATATTTATTTCTTTCTACCATATTATCTATTAAATTAGTCTTTTTGTACTGTATAAAGTTAATATAGATCAATAGAAAATATTGATTCATATTGAGCTTCTCTATTTAATGTACATACGACCAAAATTTTGCTACATTGATTTATTTGTATTGATTTCCAAAATACTAGAAAAATCACTCTGGCTTTTGTGTTTCAAATCGAAAGTATTTATTTCAATAATAAAAGAAGCAAAACGAAGTTGGTAGAGCATCCATTAATAAAGAAACTTCAGCATAGTAATATTTTTTGAGCATTTCCAAGAAGTAATTGATTGAGCCGGTTACAGATGATCCGAGAAGTTCTATGGTATGGAACTTATTCCAATTTCTAAAAATAAAAGGAGTAGTAAACCCCACAAATTTAAAACACTTGAACCATGATATGAAATGAGTCGATGCGATATCTATAAAGTATAAATCAAATTGCTAAAATAATAAACACTAAGTACGCAATATGCGACTCGATCTAGGCAAGATATTCGTATCTTGTTGAAAATCCACTCGACCTATGCCTAGCAAGTACATATCTAATACCAGACCGACTTTCTCTTGGTGGATAAACTAATAAAAAAAAAGGGGGATTTCAATATCTGTTTTATTTCCTTTTATTGACATTATTAAAATTCTAGTTCAAACACTTTGCCGAACGATCTATAAAATAAAAAAATTGAGACGGTTTGATTCCTCAACTCGACTCAATTAGTAGTACTTCTAGAGTCCACTTCTTCCCCATACTACAAGTGAAAGGGAAAATGTAAAGACTACCATTAAAGCAGCCCAAGCGAGACTTACTATATCCATGTAAATTATGTCCCCTATTTTTATCAATATTAAGGAATTCTTCCATTATTGTTCACTAATAATAGTGAAATAAATGGTGCAGAGTCAAAAAGGGATTCTGACCCCAGACTATTCATTTCATAATCATAATTAAAAGAACCAATCCAAGAAATTTACTTATAAAAGACAAAATTACTATATGATTTCGAGTCTAATTGGGTCACAAGCAAAATACGCAGTGACTCCCTTGCCCAAGAGAGTCTTACTAATCGAACATGTAGAAAAGACCTATTCCTTCTTTTGTTAACCTTATGAAAATATAGATCTAAGATAGATCAATATCTATCACATACCCCTATTTAGTTAGATTTATTTCTCATTGAATCGATTTCGTCTCTCTGAAAAAATCCATAGACAGTATATATATATTATATTTCTGTCATAGGGGGCAATGAAAATAAGTTATTTTGACTTTGCACTGTTTCTAGACTATAAAAAATCCAATTCTATTATCCAAACGAATATGGGTCAAATACCTGAGTACTCAGAGAATCTCGTGAGTTTGGATAAAACTTCCCCCCTTCCACAACTAAGAATTACTACTTAGTTATATTTTCCCTTCGGTTATATAATAGAATGGTCCAGTCAGTAAACCCTCTAGTGGAGGGGCTATCAAGACTTCTCAATTCCCTTCCATTACTAAAACCTTTCCTTGAATCCTAGTAGATAAGGGATTTCGGTTTTTTTGTTGATCAGGCGGCACCCGGATTTGAACTGGGGAATAAAGGATTTGCAATCCTCCGCCTTACCACTCGGCCATGCCGCCAAAAGATACAAACTAGATGAAACCCTTACTCCTTTTTTGTAGTGGATTACTAAACTTCATTTTTTTATTTTATTCGATTTGCATCTTGAATACCGGTTTCCTTAATCCCTTTACTATACTAAAATAAAATACTCAAACAAATCATTTTGATAGTATCTAAAAACTAAAAATGCACAAAATCTGAACTTTTACTATCAATTTCTATTGAAAGTAATCAAATGTGGACTTTAAGTCAGAAAAGTAAAAATTCATTATAAATTTGAACCATTAACTATTTACTTATGACTTGACCACAATTTCATATTCATAAACGATTATCCAAAATTCTGTTTTCCTAATGACATAAGAAAACAAACTAAATAACTAATTAGTATTGATTCTTTTCAATAAAAAATCTTTCTTAATTTTTACATTTTTCTCAATTTCAATTATAACAA